TAAGGACGGGAAGGAAGAAAGCGAGTGATCTGGTAATTCCTCATCCTCAAAGCAGTCCTTCCTGTAGTCTCAACAAATAAGTAATTATAGGAGTAAAGTGTTGATATAATTCGAAGAAGCAAATGACAATTGAATTTCAAGTTAATAAAGAAAAAAAGTAAAATAAGTATGTAATCTAAGGTACTTTTTTACATTTCTAGGATTAAACAAAAGGATTCGCAAATAAAAGCGCTAATGCCACAACCAGTCCGTAAATTGTTAAAGCTTCCATAAAAGCTAGACTAAGCAATAAAGTACCTCGTATTTTACCCTCTGCTTCTGGTTGTCTCGCAATACCCTCTACAGCTTGGCCTGCAGCAGTACCTTGACCAACTCCGGGTCCAATAGAAGCAAGTCCTACAGCCAATCCAGCAGCAATAACGGAAGCGGCAGAAATCAGTGGATTCATGGTAAGTTCCTCGCACCAAAAAAAAAGAAATGGTTAATGATACAATCAACCAATGAATTATTACTTAATTTTATCATTAAGTTTGATCATTAAGATCTATTGGGTTGGAGTAACTAAAAACTAATGATAATATTACTGAATCGTCAGAACTACTTCGATATCTCGTTTTTTGTTTCTACCCATGATGAAGTTTTTGTAAATCTATATACATACGGCTCTAGTTATTGCATTTCTTTCTTTCCAACCATTCTTTCATTCCATCCTTCGTTCTTTACTCTTCTATATCCTTGAGTTCATCTGTTTTTTCATCCAATCCACAATCACAAATGAAACAGAAGAAAGGACTTGACTTATCTTGTAATCCATCTAATCTAAATGCAGTAAACTGCAATCAAATCAATATATGCAATCATCAATATATGCAATGGATATCAATATGATCGATATCAACGATATCAATATGTATATCAATACATATATATATATATATATATATATATATATATATATATATATTTATTTATTTTGCTTTATTTATTTTGCTATATATATTGCTATCTATATATATTGCTATATATATATTACATATATATAGCATATAGTTAGATATATATATAGTTAGTTAGTATATAGGTAAGGCATAAGGACTTCTATTTATATATAGATAGGACTATATAACTAGTGAATATCTAATATTACATATACATATTACATATACATTTCTTTCTTCCATAACGTAAACTGGCCACATTTTATATTGAATCGGATTATAGAATCATTCCTCGAAACCCACACAAAAAGTGGCTGGACTTATAGACATTACATACATCTAGTGTGACCTCCCCAACCCATCTTTTTTTTTACAATTCCGTAATATCGTTCATCTTCTCTCCTACGACTCTAGGTCATATATTCATACGTATTTATATCTATTATGTTCTCCAACCAAGCGGATTATCTTGAACCATGCATGAATTGGGATAAGCTAAAAAAAAGACTATTTCGAAAACTAGTCAATGATGACCCTCCATGGATTCGCCTATATAAGCCGCGGCTAACGTTGCAAAAATAAGAGCTTGAATACCACTTGTAAATAATCCAAGAAACATGACAGGTATAGGAACTACTGAAGGGACTAAAGAAACAAGAACAACAACTACTAATTCATCAGCCAATATATTCCCGAAAAGTCGAAAACTAAGAGATAAGGGTTTTGTGAAATCTTCTAGGATGTTAATTGGTAAAAGTATTGGAGTTGGTTTGATGTATTTCTCGAAATAACCCAACCCTTTTTTGGTAAGACCTGCATAAAAATATGCCACTGACGTGGGTAAAGCTAAAGCAACAGTAGTATTTATATCATTCGTGGGCGCAGCTAACTCCCCATGAGGTAACTGTATGATTTTCCAAGGTAAAAGGGCACCTGACCAATTAGAAACAAAAATAAATAGGAACATAGTTCCAATAAAGGGAACCCAAGGTCCATATTCTTCTCCAATCTGGGTTTTGCTCAAGTCTCGAATAAATTCAAGGACATATTCAAAGAAATTCTGACCGTCGGTCGGAATGGTTTGTGGATTCCGAACAGCTATGATGGCTGAACCTAACAAGATAGCAATTACGACCCAAGAAGTGATAAGTACTTGGGCATGGATTTGTAAACCTCCTATTTGCCAATAGAAATGTTGGCCTACTTCTACACCCGATATATCGTATAACCCCTTGAGTGTTTTAATGTAACATGGTATAACATTCATATTGTCCTCTGATATCTGATAGAAATTGAACTTCAAAAAAGGAATTAGTTTGATTCAACCATTTCTTTCTCAACTCACCAACTTGAATCATTAATCATATATTTAGGATACCAAGAAATCACATAACATCATAATATATATCAATATCCCCAGTTCTTTTTTTTTTTTATCTATTTTAAAAAATTTTTTAAAAAGTAACCGATCCAATAAATCTATGGAGTTGCCCAATAATTAACATTAACTAATTTTATTATTCTTAATCTTAATCATAATCAACGATTTCTTATATAGCTAGAACGACCTTCACAAATTGCGGATACTAATTTGTTAAGAATCAATCGAATTGAAGCTATAGCGTCATCGTTGGCTGGAATCGAAATATCTGCAAGATCTGGGTCACAATTTGTATCGATTAAACAAATCGTTGGAATCCCCAAAATGGCACATTCTCGAAGAGCCGTATATTCTTCTTGCTGATCAACGATGATCACAATATCAGGCAATCCCGTCATATATTTGATCCCACCGAGATATGTTTGCAAGGTAGATAATTTTCTCTTCAACATTGCTGCATCTCTTTTGGGGAGACGGTTGAGTTTCCCCATCTTTTCTTCTGCTCTTAAGTCCCTGAACTTATAAAGTCTCGTTTCCGTAGTGGACCAATTCGTTAACATACCACCGAGCCATTTTTGATTAATAAAATGAGACCGAGCCCTTATTGCAGCTGATGCTACTGAATCCGATGCTTTATTTTTGGTACCGACGATTAAGAAGTTTTTTCCCCTACTTGCTGCATCAAAAACTAAATCACAGGCTTCTGATAAAAAACGAGCAGTTCTAGCGAGATTTGTAATATGAATACCTTTACGCTTTGCAGAAATGTAAGGGGCCATTCTAGGATTCCATTTCTTAGTACCATGACCAAAATGAACTCCTGCTTCCATCATCTCTTCCAAATTGATGTTCCAATATCTTCTTGTCATTTTTTCCCACACTTCCTTTTTGTTTTTTCTTTTTCGTATTATTAACAAAGAGACGAGGTACCTTGAAATAAATAATTGTTCCGATGGAACCTTCTACCGGGGATTGACCATTGATACACGGCACAAACCATAAATTTTTTTAATTACTTATTTTATTTATTACCAAATCAATAATCAGACCAGTATAGTTAAAAGATAGTTAAAGTGAAAATGAATCCGCTCTTAGGAATCATTAAATCGCATAAATGATTGTTCTGATGTCTCATGTAAATTTGTCTCATGGAAATTGTTTGTCGCGTAAGAACAAAATAATTCTCTATGGTGTAACAAAATATCTCTCATTTCCAACTCGAATAGATTTTTTCTTTTGATTTCCAAATAAATGTTTTTGTCTTGCCTTGAACGGTGCACAAATTTTTGGAATCCGGTACCAACAGGTATAATCCCCCCCAGAACAACGTTCTCTTTCAGGCCTTTCAACCAATCAATACGACCTCGTAGAGCAGCTTTTGCTAAAACTCGAGCGGTTTCTTGAAAACTTGCTTCGGATATGAAACTTTGAGTATTCAGAGACGCTCTTGTTATTCCCAATGAGATTGCCCGATAACAGATCGATTCGTCCAAAGCGCGCCCTGCTCGTTCCGCTCGCAACAATCCGATTAATTCTCCAGGCGAAAAAACATTAGACATTCCATCTTCTGAAACCAACACTTTTGATGTTACTTGACGTACAATAATCTCTATATGTCTATTATGGATCTGTACCCCCTGGGATCGATAAACCTTTTGGATCTTATTAACCAAAGAGATACGACTTTGGGCTATGGTTAGCTCAGCTCCAATCAAAAACCCCCAGGGGATCCCAAGAATTCTTGGTATACGCTCGTTCCAACCTTCAACTCTCCTTTCGAGGTTCATCGATATTGAATCAATCGAACGCACTTCTAAGATTTGTTCTACTTTTGGAAGACCTTGCGTTATGTCACCAGATCTCGATTTTTCATATATAAATGTAACTAATGTATCTCCTTCGTAAAGGATTTTCCCATAATGACCATGAACAGTTGCTCCAGGAGTAGCCAAATAAGACTTAGCCGATCTTATAACTAAAAAGTCGACATTAACAATTAAAATTTGACCAGATTTTTTTACGTGTGGTTCGTATTTAAATAGACATACATTTTCACAAATAAATTGTCCAAGGCTAATTTTGATCGATGTCTCTTCACAATAATCATGATGGAGAAAGCACCAATTCAAATGGAATGGGTTCAAAATGATGTTACTGCATAGATCGGGATTATAAATCCTCCTATTTTCATCTATTAAACAGTATTTAAGTACTTGAAGTACTTGGAAAATCTGTTTCAAATTGTCAAGTAGCAAATATTTCTTTAACACGATCTGATTATGAGTTATTAAATGGTAAGATGAATAAAAATTCGATATTTTAGGTACAATAGCGCCTAAGGGACCTAAATAATCCCTAATTGGAATTAGGGGATCCGATTCTTTTGTCACATTGTTATATTTCGAACTATTGAATGGACCTATTCGAGAACAATTGGATGATGACAAAATTAGCAAAGATTGGCATTCCTTATTTCGATTCAACAACATACCAATAGTTCCTTGATGTTGGCTAAGTGATTGAATCTTCGCCTTGGAATAAAAAGGATTGATATTGGTGCAATCTAATCCATTATCGGGAATCAATCCGGAACTTGCCCTATCATACCTTTTTCCGGTATACGAAATAGTGGACTTGACTAACTCAATTCTTATGAAATCGCGAATTAGATCATTTGCCCT